CTTATCCCATTCGGAAGGATTTAATCTCATAACTATCCATGACTGTTTATGTCTCTAGCACGACCACTCGATGAAATGTGGAGGGAAGTGGGGTAAATGGCCGATACTACTGGAAGGATTCCTCTTTGGCTTATAGGCACTGTAGCTGGTATTCTTGTGATCGGTTTAGTAGGTGTTTTCTTTTATGGTTCATATTCTGGATTGGGCTCATCCCTGTAGTAATCATATGAACTCTTGTTGTCGACATTAATTAAAGAGTAAGAACGCACCCGAGCTCTCGAAGGGCAGGGCTAGGGTGCGTTCTTACTCTTTAATGAGACTTTTCATTTAGTCATTCCATAATAGAAACAACATAAACGTTCAAAATTTTTCTAGTAAACATAGTCACAATTATATCGACCAATAAGTCGTATTTTGATAAAAATGCAATGTTTCGAAACAAAATGAAATATATCGCTCTAGAAATTCATTTCGGACAACTGAACCTTCTCAAACTGTTTCTTTTTAAGAACCAAAAAGATTTGTGCCAGAATAACAGATGCCAAGAAGAAAAAAAGACCTTGGACCCGCGATGGGTCTTGAAGTACTATTTCGGCATCTCCTTGACCAAATCCACCCACATTGGGATTGCTCGTTAAGGGTTGATCCAGCTTGATGGCTTCGCCCTCGGAAACGAGAAGTTCCGGTCCCGGCGGTATAATATCAACGACCGAACGTCCATCTGATACATCCCCTATAGTTATCTCATACCCGCCCTTTTCTTTCCGTATGATTTTGCTTATGAGACCCGATGCTGTAGCATTATAGACGGTATTGTTACTCTTACTCCCATCAGGATAAATCTGACCCCTTCCCCTATTACCCCCCACATATATAGGGTATTTTAAAAAGTACGCGTCTTTATTAGTAAGAGGGTCTGGAGACAAAATAGGAAAGGTGATTTCACTATATTTCTGGCCGGGAACAGGCCCTATTACAAGAATATTTTTTTTAGTAGGACGATAATTCTGAAAAGAAAGATTGCCCATCTTTTCTTTCATTTCCGGAGAAATACGGTCGGAGGGGGCTAATTCGAACCCCTCCGGTAAAATAAGAACAGCCCCCACATTCAAAGACCCTCTTTTTCCATTAGAAAGAACCTGTTTCACTTGGGTATCATAAGGAATTCTAACAACTGCTTCAAATACAGTATCTGGAAGTACTGCTTGTGGAACCTCAATATCCACGGGCTTATTAGCTAAATGACAATTGGCGCATACAATACGCCCAGTTGCTTCTCGTGGATTTTCATAACCCTGTTGTGCAAAAATGGGATATGCAAGCGAAATGGATGTCTGAGTTATTACATATATAAATATAAGGATCGATAAAAAAATGGATCGAGTCATCTGTTCCTTTATCCAAGAAAAGATATTTCTATTGTGCATGGTCCAATCATTGATCCCAAAAATTTCTACAATAAATGGGGTAGGTTGCTTGTAGAGTTCCCTATCCACGATTCTGCGATTTTACTCGCATCCAGGAGCTATTTCCTGGATGGGTAGAAACATAAAGAATGAGTAAGATTGTAAATGGTGGGTTTATGTACTTATGTACGAAGTAGAAGTACAACTAGGATTCGATTCATTTTCACGGATCCTTTTTTAGTCATTTTTTAGTCATTTATTGAATGATAAATAACTACAAGTGACGGAGATACGCGATTTAAATAACGGAAGATCCAAAATTTTAAAACGGTATTTAGAATAACGGGAAAAGTGAAAACAAGACCCGATATAATTTGATTATTATAAGAAAACCCAAAATCCTTGTAGACAGAACCAACTAGTAGTTCCCAACCGTGAGGCGAGTGGAACCCAATACATAAATCAGTTAATAAAAGAATAGAAAAAGCTTTTATTGTGTCGCTTAAGTTATATATAAATTCCCGAACCCAAGAATTTAGAATAAGAAGTTGTTCATTACCCAGAATAGAAAAACCAATTAGAATAGCGAAACTTATTATATTCATCGAAAAGTTTAAAATGGTCTGGATATGACCCTCGTTGTACATTTTGACCAATTGGATCGTTTCTTTGTGTATTCCTATGCGAAGTTTTTGTATATGTGTATTCGGGAACTCCGTTACCATTTCATCCAAAAGGGAGAGTTCTTCAAATTCTATGAATTTTTCTAGGACGCGCTTTTCTTGAATATCATTCAAGAAAACTTTCGACTGCCTTGTATTCCACCAATGAGTAACCAAAGATTCCATATTTTTTTTGAATGAGAAAGAAATCCACCAGGGTAAAAAAACTATAGATGTAAGATATAGAAGGGGGTTTAATGCTTTTTTTTTTTTCATTTTTGATCTGTGAATTTTTAATGAAACCACCTCATTCCTCGACTCTAGCCAATCTGTCATATTTCCATGAAACATGAGTTATATAACAAGGCATTGAATCCATAGACCCACTTCCCCTCCTTTAATTGAAGGGTTAGTCCTTGGATTTGGAAACCATTTTTTTTTCTTATTTTTTCATTCGAAGCAACTGCACCTTTTGAATAAATCCCAAAACGGGCCACTTCAGGAAAGCAATTTTTGGATAGTTTCGGATTTCGGTAAAAGAAGCCCCCTTTGGATCAAGTATTTCGAACAATTTCGCCAGATACCCATATCCCGGGAATAATTGAGGTAAATTTAGGAAAAATATGCATAGCATGAAATCAAAAACGAGCAGTAAAAGAAAGGAAAAATAGACGTTTTTCAGTTCTAAATTCGAGTTATAAAGGAGCCAATCCAAAAGAAAAGAAACGTCGATTGAATTAAGAAAACAAAAAAAGAAGTCAATCCCAAGATATGGCTGGATCATATCTACCATATCCAAAATAGTTGACCAAAAAAGAGAAAGTCTATAGACTTTCTCTTTTAGAGTCTGAATTGTTTTCGTAGTCTCCTTGTTACTATTATCAAAAAAAAACCTGAGTCAAATTCTCATCAGTAAGAGTTAAGGGAACATCACCCCGGCCTAGGAGTTCCAGATAAAGAGGCCGAGGATAAATACCCTTCATCGACTTAATCTCGCTCAGAAGGATCGAAGGGTTCGATGGGCACGTCCAAAAAAGAGGCCAATTGAATAGCCATTTCCTCAATCTGTCGTGGAGTCAAATTCTCATCAGTACGCGTTAAGGGAACGTCACCCTGGCCTAGGAGTTCCAGATAAAGACGCCGCGGATAAATACCGTCTTTAACCTCCATTCTAATCGACTGAATAGCGATCAACTCGAATCGAAGGGAGATGCGACGATTTCTTCCAGGAAATCCCCAACGAAAAATATACACGAGTCCCTCTGTTGTATCGAATCTATCATAACCCCCACCTACATTCCACCAAATTGCGCAATACAAATAGTAGGTAATAAAGATACTCGAGATTCCATAAAAAGACACCACGATCCCTTGTGGAAAAAAAGGGATTTCCGGAGAAGGAAATAAAGATGTCAGGTTCCTGCCAAGGTAACTAGAAATTCCAACTAATAATAATCCCATTGAACCTAAAAAAAGGATAAAGGCCCAACAGAAATTACTTGCTTTTCGAGACCCGCTTATAAGGTCTATCCACATACGTTTAGATCGCCAAGTCATAACTTTTCCCCCCTCCCCGGGGTTTTTTACTATGGATTTTTTTTGTTCCTGAAGTATCAACTAGAACTATTATTATGCTATCAACACAACCATTAATGAGGAGTACTTCATCGAATCCGATGGATATCCAAAATAACCCATTGATATGATCCCTGATATCTACTACATATATCTATCTATCTATTTTTATTTGCACTTTCCACTGGCGCCTTACTTAAGAATGGATATAATCCATTTATCCTTATATCGTACCCAAGAGCCTTTTTATTTGGGTTGGGAATAATACTTATATCCTCTGTTTACTAAATAAATAGATATCCGTCGTCTGAATATAATCCAAGCTCGAGTATTCAAAAAAAATGGATGGGATGAGGCCCCAGCGAAGCTAGACAATCTTATTTTTTTGAACATGAATAGATAGAGAAGCCATTGCAATTGCCGGAAATACTAGACCCACTAAAGGTACAAAAAAGGAGGGTAAGTTGAAAGTTGTCATCGAATGAATACCTCGATTTAATATTTGTACCTGTTATAAAGATATCTTATGATAATTATATCTATTATCCTAATAATAGGTATAGGTAGAAGAAATGTAGAATGAAATAAGTGTCCCTATTCACCCTTATATATACTTTATTAGAATTAGAAGTCCCCTCTGCATCTTTATTCTTATTTTTCTATTTTTTCAACAATAATTAGGTTCTAAAGAAAGATTCTACGAAAAGCGTCTGTATCGCTATCTCTGACAAAAAAGGCCCAACTCTTCTTATTATGAATCATAGAAGTCGAATCCTCGATGCAGAAATATAAGAAGGGGGCCAGGCCCCTTCTCCAGCGAACAAAATTGGATTGTCAATGTGTACTCACAAAATGAATTAAGACATTTGCCTAAGGCAATCAAGAAAGCTGCAGAAGTAAATATATCCCTTACAGAATAGAAAGAGATGCCAATTTTCTAATTCCTTATCGCTTTTTCCCCATCCTTTGCCCCATCTTAACTAATTCATCTTCCTTTGCCCCATCTTAATTAGTTCATCTTCTTAATTAGTTCATCTATAGAAGGAATGCGATGGAGAAACTTATTCTAAGGTACCCTCTTCATCTTGATCGATCCTCGGCGGAAGCCCCATTGGAACTCTCTCCTGAGAAACAATTGCAACTGATTCTTCTTTGTCTCCTTTTTGTTGGTCTGAGATACACGTCGGGCCCCATTTTATATCATCAATAATTCCATACCGAAGGGCTTCTATTGGTCTCAGATAAGTATCCTTTTGCATAAACTGGTTGACAGACTCAATAGGCAAAAATGTTCTAGCTACAAAAGCCTTGCTTATCATTTGTCGAACTTTCGCGAGTTCCTTCGTGTGCCGAATCAAGTTTTCAAAACAGGGCTCCTTTTTCAATTTAGCAGTGGGTTCGTGCATCAGGATCCTGATCATATAAGCTAATTAATCATATAAGCTAATTAATGGTTTCTCGATCTTATGCGATTGGACAAAGGAAAGCAAAATAAACTAAGTAATAGGATCTAAGTTTTTTTTTATCGATACAAACAAAAACCCCAGATTTTCAATAAAACAAGTAGAAATAAAAAAATCAGCACCGGGACCATAACTTCCTCAAAGTTGAATCGGAAGAAGCTAATCAGCAGGTGCCAGTACTTTGTAACCACCACGGCATTCCAGACCATACAGAAGTATAGCAACGACATACTTAAAGTCTTCTCCAAGAAGAGAATGACGAAAGAATCGTCGCACAGGTGGATCCAGATTAGCAACAGGGTTGCTAAACAGAAATAAATCAGAACCGGGAGTACAACCTCGTTAAAGGTCATGCGGAAAAAGCGAAGGAATCGCTTCCAGTATCTGCTAACCACCATCACCCCCCAGCCGATCAAAAAGTATCCAAACGACAGATCAAGTAGGTCATAAGGAGCATACGCTCCCTTTTAGGCATATTTGCTGCGTTCAGGAATATGCCCATTGCTGGTAGCGTCTCGTTGATTAAAATGTGAAAAAAATGCGGGTTAGTTGATCAAAGTAGACCTGGATCCTCGCGAAAAAACGATGAAGTTTTTTCAGGAGTGACTGCAGTGTTATCATATAGGACTCCTCCTAGTTTATAAAAAGGTGTAAGAAAAAGGGGGTGATATGAATTTTTTTTTGAAGAACTGTACAAGCAATTTTGTGCATTGCATACAGCTCCGCACAATGGACCCTTTCCGTCAAGAAAAAAAAAAGAAATGGGATACATACCCAATCATTAAGTAATCCATTTGCCACCTTTCTTTTTGGTGGAGTTAAAAAATAAATAATACTATGATGGTTCTCTTGCTTTATCTATTTATCATTTATTTCGTATGTGATTCAGCAATCCCAAAGTTTCTTTTTAATCCGATCCAATCAGAGTAAGTAAAAAAGGATTTGAAAAGATTTTTTGTTTTCTTTTTCGTACTCTTTCATAACCTAAATATTATATTGGAAAGATACTTCTGATTTGAAAACAAAAAAATTTGTGAGACTCAAATGACCCGGGGATAGATAAGATAAAATTAGAATACCCTTGAGTTAGGCCTTGAGTCAGTCTCATATTACTCGCCCGATATATAATTTTATATTTTTCAAAAACAAAAAAAGTTTGTTCATATCGAACTCGAAGTGCCGTGCTATTATTACGGCATATTTTTATTCATTTAATAAATATTACAGCCAAGGCATAGTTTTCTTTTTTCTTTCAAATAAAAAAACGCATTGACGCTAAGCGTGAGGATATGCCAGACGTTTGCTAAATTCTCCGCCGATCAGGATGTAACATCCGATTGAACCGGCTAGGCCCGTAGCTATTGTCGATATCTCTGCGTCCACGCCCAGGGCCATATCAACAATGGCCATTCCGCCTCTTAACGATCCGCCAGGCGTGTTTATATAGAGCCGCTGATCCTTCGTTGAATCCTTTACACTGAAATGTAGCATCAGACCGCAAATTTTTTTTGCTTTCTCAGAGGTAATCTCCCCGAATAAAAAGAATTCTCTTTTGTCATAAAGTAGGTTGAATAAGTCAATATATTCCCAAGTTGTCACTTTCTTTATCTTTTTCTCTATCTTTGGACTGAATTCTTCTTCTTCCGAGCCGTTATTATAGGGGTTGTCGTAGTCGAGCTCTAGTTCTCCGTCTGGCCCCATACTCAAGTATTCTTCTTCGACGTATTGAACCGTACGTACTCCTATTTTTGGTATACCTAGTGACATTTTAATTTATAAATTACGTACGGTTTATATTGAGAATTTCCATATTTTCTTTTCAATCGAGATTTCACTTTGATGTGGAAACGTATAATAGAGATTTTATTCAGATTTTGATCCTTAGCTTAGATGATCAAAAATTCAAAAGAATTTTATTCGAAATCATGGAAAGACAATTCGTATTTGATATTGCTATTTGTGAAAGTATTTTACGATTAAGAAGCAATTGGCTCTTGTACAGATCATGTATTGATCTACTATAATTATAGAATACCCCAATCTTACGAATTGCTGCATTTATTCGAGTGATCCACAAACTACGAAAGTCTCTCTTTTGCCTGCCCCTATCCCGATGAGCAGAAACCAATGCTCTCCTAGTCTGTTGAATAGTACTTCGAGTAAGTTTTGAATGACCTCCGCGAAAGGTTGATGCAAATAACCGAACTTTTGTTCGACGTCTGCGAGCTACAAACCCTCGTGTAATTCTGGTCATTGAATCAAATGAAATTGTCATGAATAACTGATTTGGTCTTTCAGTCACTCCTCTGCCTTTCCTGGCCTATTACTAACAAAACGGATTATCCCAATGTATAAAAAAAAATTCCAATGGCTTTTGCTACTATGACCTTCCCGACCACGATTTTCCAGGTATTTACCCCCGAAATAATAAATTTTATGGATACTCAATAGAGTCGTGAATTAAGTGGAGTATCCATAAAATCTCAATAACTAGTAAAAGTAAATAGATAAATAGTGGGTTCCATCGTTTCCATGGTTGCTTCTTAAACGGTGAGGTCCTCTCTATACACCGGAGCCCCTTCCCTCATTAATCAATGTTATTAGTAACTTGTACAGTTCACATTCTTTGACTCTACCCATGATTTTTCTAGTAATAGATCTTTTCACAATGAGATCTACCCATACAGTAACGGTATTTAATTACAAAGGTTGGATAGGTAACTGACCCTGTTAGTCCGTTATTGCAAGAGTGGGAGCCTAATTCTTTTGTTTCTTAAATAGGGTTTCCCCCGCTTAATGAATAACCATTTGCTACCAATGGGGAATTGCTTCTCATCTCCAATTGAGATGATTGGATTTGCACCAATAGAAACCATAAAGTTAAAACAGAATGACAGAAGGTTTTAGATAGATATATGGAATGGAATTATTCCAGTCTATTCATTCGTGCTGGTCATTGCTACTGGAAAAAATGCTTCTTTATTTAGTTCCAGCGCATGATCTGAACGCGTCGCACATACACCCTAGTACATGTTCCTCTACGCTGAGGACATCCCCGAAGATGTCGGGTTTTTTTTACTTTTTTTATTGGCTGTCTTGTGTTTCTAATAAGTTGTTTACTAGTTGGCATGCTAAATCATATCGCAAATGGACTGGTTTAGATTAATCCGAACCCGATGATATTACTTTATCCTATTTTACTCCGCTAATAAATACCCTAATTCATACACTCGATGAACGAGTTAGAGGGTGTCAGTCCTTCCAGTCGATGAAAGGACATAGCCGAATGCGCTCAGCGAGCGTATGAATCAGTTTATTCAACTCTTCCAATTTGCCTAGCGACCTAGTATATTCTAATAGGTCGCGTGTTTTGAGCAAGAGAGTACTTCGACCCTTTGGCGGGTGTTCGCCTAGGATCCCAATAAGACACCAGAATTAATTGGTTTAGCCTACAGAGGAGTTCTTGACAGAGCAAGAGTAATTTACTCCTCTCATCATCCTCCAATAATGGTTCGCATAAAAAGCGAACCATTATTTCCCGACATTGTTCGATCCATTCTCGGATTTCTCGCTCCAAGATCTCCTTGAAGAGGGTTGAAGGACGAATTAGGATTTGAGGTCCCTCTTCATCCCACCAAGCAGTCGGTGGATCCCAAAGTGGGCTCACTATTTCTCCCAGCAAAGCCCTTCACATTGCAATGCCTATTGTATCCGCTTGGCCTTTCATAAGGGGAGACATAATAAAACGTCCATAATAAAGACGCTTACTGTCGGCTCTTGATTCAAGGCACTTCCACTGTAGTGTCCGAGTCGATACTGTTACTTCCTCTCGAAGCATAGTCATAGTAAGATTAGTTGATATTGAATCATTTCTGTCTCTTGCAATCCATTCAATTATGATTTCAGTTCTATGTGCGCCTTCTTTTCGGAGGCCTGCACCCATTATGCGGCATAGGGGTTTATAATTGCGCTATAATTACTTATTTAGTTGATTTTTCTTATTAATTGCGCTAAAATCACTTATTTCGGCTTTTTACTTATAGCTTCCTTCTTTTTACTTATAGGTTCCTTCTTTTTTACAGTTGGCCTCGGAAACCGTGCCACTGTAATATCTCGGTCATAACTCTTTTTAAAAGATTACGGGGTACAAGTAGGTCGAATAATCCCGCCTCGAATAAGGGCTCAGCGTCTTGTGACCCCTCGGGTATTTCTATCTTCAATGTTTCTTCAATTACCCTTTTACCCGCAAATGCAATGTAGGCATTAGGTTCTGTAATAATTATATCTCCTAACATGCCAAAACTAGCCGTTACTCCGCCAGTTGTAGGAGATGTAAGGATTGACATGTAGAACTTTTTTCGAATCTTTTGAAAATCATATGAAGCTGAAGATATTTTACCCATTTGCGCCAAGCTCAAACTCCCTTCTTGCATCCGCGCTCCCCCGGAAGCACACACTAGAATAAGAGGTAGAGATTTCTCTGCAGCATATTCGATCAAACAGGTGATTTTCTCACCTACTACGGATCCCATAGTGCCCCCCATAAACTGAAAATCCATAATACCAATTGCTACGGGGATACCATTTAATTTACCCAATCCTGTTTGAATAGCCTCGGTCATGCCAGTCTCCTTTTGATAAGATTCATTCTTTTCCGGATAAGTCAGAGTATCTTTAAATTCCTCCAATAAGATCTCCTCTGACTTATCTTCCTCCTCATCGTCGTCCGGACCAAAGAGCTCCTCATAAGTCGGAATATTTTTACATTCCTCCAATAATTTCTCCTCTGACTTATTCGCAACATCTTGGTCTGGACCAACGAATTCTTCAGAAGTCAGCGGATCTTCTTGCGAAAAGTCCTCCTCTGACTTATTCGCAACATCTTCCTCGGATT